CGTGACGGCTGGATTGATTATTCATCAACGGGCACAGGCCAATTAAAAGCGGCTTAGAAGCATCAAGGGAAAAACAGGGTGAAAGTCTCCCAGGTTAGTGTGCAGATAGAGGACTTCTTTAACAAGGGGGAGCGTACCAAGACAAAAACAATCAGACAAGACGAACATCGTGAGATGAGCCTCAAGCCCAAAAGGAAGGGCACTCACAAAAGGTCTTGCTGCGCGAGAATCAGGTCTCATACAAGCAGTTCCTCGCCTGGGACAATCACTTACGATAGATAGCGAAGGGGGGGGTCCTAGTTCCAACTAGGACTGTCATAGGAGCGTCAAGCCAATCAAGTTAGAGGATTCCACTCTTAAACGTTGCACACGAAAGAGGATCGGAGGCCCCCTCAACCTCTTAATCAAGGGTTTTTGAAAGCAGCATGAAAAGTCTCAGTTCCTTTGATGCTGCTTACATAGTGTTCGCCGATGCCTTAAAGAAAGCGGCAATGATAATAGTGAGTGGGCTCCTCGCGCTTTGTTGAGTGCTTTGAAGCTCACTCATCTTCTTCCTTGACCTTATTCTCGAGTATGAAGGGTTCTAAATCAATTTCTTAAGTTTAAGTAGCTCTTTCCTGAGATGTCTTTCAAGCTGAAGAAGGATTTCATTCGTTGAACACAATACATACGGGGAACAATCCCTTCATTCTTTGATCCCAACTCAATTGTTGTTTGATGTAATAATAGAGGTGTCAGGCTCAGACTTAGATCCATAATCCCTGATCGTCTCTTTCCGCCGTTCCCGATTCAATGACTGATGAGAGATCGAATCGAATGGGAGTCCTAACCTAAGCAACTGGGTTTCATCCCTCAATCAATCGACTTTGAGAACTAATCTCCACTTTTTGTTTACGGCGGAACTCCGTATTTATGTGAGAGCGATTGAACTCCTTTTTTGACCTCCGTCACCTCTGAAACTCGGCAAAGCTGCCTGCCTTTCTTTCAATGCTTTAAGATGGAAGTAGGTCGAGTATAGGGCTTTCTCGATCGGAGTCCAGACGGACTTGATTGCTTATTTCATTCCATCTCCGCTCCTGGAAACAAATCAAGGATGTTAAAAAGACAGAGTCAACCGATAGATCAAAGAGTCACAAACCTTGCTGCCACCTAATCGATGAATCTTGTCCCCCTTTTCTGGCTTTAGCCCGCTTCTTCTTACCTTCTTACTAAACAAATTGCGTGCGTATAGAATGGGATCAAGACCAGTGGGTCGGTTCTCTCCCGAGTCTCATTAGTGGGTTGTAACCACAGACTTTTTTGAGAAAAAAGAAAGGATAGGTCCGGGGACCCCTCATATAATATAATTTGATCACTCCTCTCATGCCGTGGATGGACTCTTATTCGATGTCAATCGCTCAGTTTCTTTGTTTAATGAAGGCCCATTCCCCCTGAGTGAGACCATTCCTTTGTCTTAACTCGGGCGGAAAAGGTAGATTAGCCCCTGATTGAACTCTTATTGCCTTTCCCATCCCCGAGTAAGCTTCCGGTCTGATCGCAGTCATTTCGGGTGGCTTCGTCTTGAGTTATAGCGAGTAACCCATTGTTATCTGCTGCCGAAGCGCCTTCCGGTCAATCAAGTAAGAAGGTAACTGCCCCAATCCCAAGATCTGGAGCAAGTCAGAAGTTTGTCGCTGGTTCGTCTGTTTGTGGTTATTTTTCTTTGTTTTCCCTCGGTGATATGTCTTTTTTCAGCCCTTTTTGCGGACCATGTTCTAATCGGAGAATGGTCTATTTTTAGGTTCTCTATTCCGTTTGTTAAAGCTAATTAAGAGTCTTCGAAAGCTGAAAGAAGACTCCGGTTAAGCGCATTTAAAGAAGGTAGTTCCTAAAAGGATCAGTACGGAACGGCGGGTCACTATGTGGTCTAGGGGTACTCTCTTTGGATACGCGCCTTTCTATAAGTCTTTTTTTCCTAGCCAACGAATTGAGCCTTAAATAGGCGAAGGAGTGGCGTCTCTCTTCTTTTCCCTGTTACTCCCTTGGCTTCTTAAGGTCAGTACAGAGGAAGGGAAGGGCGCTGGCGGCCAAGGAAGCTATATCAATTAAAGATTCGTTAACTGCAGCTGAAGGGCTAGGCAGTCTGTCTACTAAGACAAGAGCCAAATCCGATCAATCCGTTTCGGTAGCTGCTGAAGCGAGGAGCTCGATCCAGTACGAGTTTGTAGCTTAGAGCTCTGAGTTGTTAGTTGCTAAAGGGCGAAGGGCTATTTCCTGTCCTCTTAGTGAATCCGTTCTATTCGGTAGCAGCTGAAGGCCTATATCCAGTAACTAAGACATCCCTCTTCTGCTTTCCCCTAATCATCGCTAGGTGAGCAAGGGGTTCCGTTTGGAGTCAGTGAAGGTAGCTTCTTCTTTTTCAAGTCAGTATTCTATAGTCGCTGCAGGGCTAAGCCTTTCTACTAATAGAAGTCAGACGTTAGCCAGTAGTTATAGCACTGAGCCCGTAGCTAGTTTATCTGGTAGCTAGGGTATCTTGGGGCTAACACCTATTCTGTCTTAGCTGCTAACACCTGTTTAATTGAGTCCCCCTAGGTGTTGAACCACAGGATTCCGTTGGCTTCTGTCTTTCTTTTCTCTGACCATTCTGTCAGCATTAAATCGTGAATTTCTACTATTCCTGATAGCGGTCAACAATATGGCTTCTCGATGGCCCCTTCGAGTGGCTGAGCTAGTGAGGAAGTGAATAGCTCCGTAACTGTTTGAGGTATTGTCTCGTCCCTTGTTCTGTTGTTTCTTTTTTGCTATAGGTATTTGGTGTTTCGTACTTTTGATGGTTCTAGCTCTAGTAAGTAGATTTCCGGAGTATCGTCCTATGGCGGTAGCCCCTATTCTGCCTGATCTCCCTCGGCGAGCTTTCTCCTTATTATATATGCTTAATTGCCGGGTTATCGTCCTCTCTCTAAGTTGGTCATTTAAGGAGAGCTTGAGTTTCCTTTATAGTTCTTGTTTGTTGCTTGCTTCTCTTGGGCCGAGGGTCGTAACTGTTTCCATGTTTCTGAGCCTTTTTCTTTCAGTTGTTTGCTCTTTTCTATTTTTGTTTGCTGCTTTTGTTGCTTGCCTAACTCTAGTAATAGAGCTTTGTCGGGGATTCGTCTGCTCTTATAGTCTTTCAAGATATGTCACTGGGCTGAAGCTAGATCCAGTCTTCTAATCCAACTAACAATCTATCTAGGGGTTAGTGGCTAGCTGGTGGTAAGCTATGAAGCTATCCGTCTCTGAGTTATGAGGTAGTAAGCTCTTTGAGTTTAGTTATCATGAAGTGTTCGAGCACGCAACTAGGGTTATAGCCAGTACCGAGGTAGCTGCATCTGCGGCTAGAGCTGTTGAAGGTCTTTTGCAAGTAACAAGTAAGGAGCTGGTAACTGCGGCTTGAGCTAAAGGGCGAAGGGCCAAAGGCCTGGTGTCCGTAATGGTCTGTCTTTCTGACTATGATCGAATCGTCATCTGCTGTTATAGTCTTTTAGGAACTCCCTGGGGATGAAGAAGCTGCTGAAGCCCCAAGACAGTCAAGGTATCTTCGTCTTGAGCTATAGCCAGTAAGTAGGTATCCGCGTCTGATGCAGCTGAAGGTCCATAGCTAGTAACTAAGACAAAACAGTCCGGTCAATAAGTCGGTAGCTGCAAAATGCCTAATACCTAAGAGCGAGGGCAAGTCACTCCTCTGACTCAAGACTGTCTTTCGCTGCTGAGTCTTCTAGTTCCAATCGGTATAGCCCCTCTCTCCCGATATGTGTGAAATCAATCAGTCACTAACCAGTACTTCCAGGACCACTCCTTTGTATCGTATGTGGGGAATCAATCGATTACTAACCGGTGCCACTCCACCTCCACTCCCCATTGACTGGCATTCTCTGGCGTGACCGAACTAACTTTGTGTCTGTCCACCTACCTTATCCTAATCACTGGATCGTAAGTAATGCCTTGTTTATGTAAGATTATTGATTTCTTGTTACAATGGACTAGGTCAACGTCTCCATGGCGATATCGTATATCAATGAGAAGTAGTACTTTCTATCTAGTAGTTCTACTCGTAAGCTACTACGGAAGCGGACTGGGACTGTGCGTACTGGGGAAGGGGGTTGCCTTCCTTGCTCTCCCTTCGTTTATTACGGAACTCAACTAAGTAGGATTAACTCAACTCTTTTCTTACGAGTAGTTCGTCAAAAGTCCTACATCCTCGATCGCAGGCGAAGAGGCAGACCGTGCAGCTACGGCCATTTAACAATATGAAATACCTGCCTTAATAGTCAAAAACTCCTTGAGTGCACTCACACGCCTAAGAAGGAATTCTGAAAGCCCGGCCCCATCCATATTCAAGACAGGAATGGGCTAAGGTCCGACCTATCCAATCCTAAGAAGGTAGCTAGATCTTCTCTCTTGTTCCCTAGCTGCTATTAGTCCTATCCGAGTTACTAGTAGGAAGCTCTCCGTCTAGCTATTAGTAAGTATTAAGAAAAACCTCAATAGCAGCGTGAAGTTCCCCCGATCCCTCTGCTGGACCTATCCGCTCTTTCTTTACTATCCGCCCTATCCGAGTTAACCCACTCAATTTGTTGGGGGGCACCTTAGCGCAACTTGAAGGACAGGAAAGGGGCTGCTTTGGCTAGACTAAGAACCCGAACCACGCCTATTTAGGTATTTTTTAATAAGGCCCTTTGCTCGGTCGGAGATAGCATCTGGGGCCAAGGCCCTGTTCTAGTTACTACAATTAGTGTAGCACCTTTCTTTTTAGGGCTTAAAGGCGAAGCGCTTCGTCCGGGTCTTTTTCTCCCACAAACTCGGTTAGGGGCGGCTTTGAGTGGGCTTTATCCGTATGAGCGGAGCGTTCAGCGGTGTGGGCAAGATCTGGAGAGATTTGTTCATGAAAACATCCCCTTTTCGGGGTATTCCTCTTTAGTGATTGGCACCTGGGGAATGTTAGTAATTTATCTGGCAAAGGCCATGAGGTTTTGGTGTTT